TTTGATCGGTTTTTTTAATGCAAATAGATTCAATCTAGTAATTTCTTTTAGATTAAGTCTTAGGTCTTGTTTGACCTGTGAAAGACCTCCTTTGTTGAAATGTTCTGTTCCCAAAATTCCTAAAATAAAAGGAAAAAAACTTTCCACTTTCCTAAACTAAGGACGGGAAAGAAGAAGGCGAGCATATCTTCTAAATTAATCATACTCAACTCAGCCCTTCCTGGGGGGGATATTGTCTGTCCCGATAAATAGCTAATTCCAGGAGTAATAAATAGGAGTAAATAAAATAAAGTATTGATATAATTGGAATTGCAGAAGCAAATACCCATTTAACTAAAAAAAGAAAAAAGTATCTAATCGAAAGAGCTTATTTTATTTGTTAGGATTAAACAAAAGGGTTCGCAAATAAAAGCGCTAGTGCCACAACTAGTCCATAAATTGTTAAAGCTTCCATAAAAGCTAGACTAAGCAATAAAGTACCTCGTATTTTACCTTCTGCTTCTGGCTGTCTCGCAATACCTTCTACAGCTTGTCCTGCAGCAGTACCTTGACCAACTCCAGGCCCAATAGAAGCAAGCCCTACGGCCAATCCAGCAGCAATAACAGAAGCAGCAGCAATTAGTGGATTCATGGTGAGTTCCTCGTGTCAAAAAAAAAAAAATGGTTAAGGATACAATCAACCAAGAAATTATTATTTCTAAGCTCTATTGGGGAGAAGTATACTTCTAAGCTCTATCTCTATTGGGGAGAAGTAACTAAAAAAGTACAAATTGAAATTATAATGTGAATTGTCCGAACTACATAGAAGGGAATTCCATATCTCGGATTAGATAATGAATCTAACCTAGGAATATATAATACCCGATATACATTTGTTTCTTCTATTTTGTTTGCGTATTTTCTCATTTTCTATTGAATTGGATTCTAAAATCATTGCCTTAACGCGGAAAACCGCACAAAAGATGACTCCACTCCACTTCTAGACATTAAGTATATATAGTATAGATCTAGTCTGACTCCACCCTCACTCCTTACTGCATCTATACTTTGACAATTCCATAATATAGTCTATTTTCTATCCTACAACTCTAGGTTGTATATTCATACGCATTTCTAACTATTTTTTTTGCAACCAAGCGGATTATCTGGAACCATGCATGAATTGAGCTAAGCTTAAAAAAAAAATACTATTTCCAAAACTAGTCAATTCAATGATGACCCTCCATGGATTCACCTATATAGGCTGCGGCTAATGTTGCAAAAATAAGAGCTTGAATACCGCTTGTAAATAATCCAAGAAACATGACAGGTATAGGGACTACTAAGGGGACTAAAGAAACAAGAACAACAACGACTAATTCATCCGCTAATATATTCCCGAAAAGTCGAAAGCTAAGCGATAATGGTTTTGTGAAATCCTCTAGGATGTTAATTGGTAAAAGGATTGGGGTTGGTTTAATATATTTCTCGAAATAGCTCAATCCTTTTTTGCTAAGACCCGCATAAAAATATGCTGCTGACGTGAGTAAAGCTAAAGCAACAGTAGTATTTATATCATTCGTGGGCGCTGCTAATTCCCCATGGGGTAACTCTATAATTTTCCAAGGTAAAAGAGCACCCGACCAATTCGAAACAAAAATAAAAAGGAACATAGTTCCAATAAAGGGAACCCAGGGACCATATTCTTCTCCAATCTGAGTTTTGCTCAAGTCTCGAATAAACTCAAGGACATATTCAAAGAAATTCTGACCGTCGGTCGGGATGGTTTGTGGATTCCGAACAGCTATGACAACTGAACCTAACAAGATAGTAATTACGACCCAAGAAGTGATGAGTACTTGGGCATGAATTTGGAAACCTCCTATTTGCCAATAGAAGTGCTGGCCTACTTCTACACCCGATATATCGTATAACCCCTTGAGTGTTTTAATGGAACAAGGTATAATATTCATATTGTCCTCTGATAAAAATTGAACTTCAAAAAAGGAATTCTTTTGATTCAACCATCTCTTTCTCAACTCAGCAACTTGAAGTATTAATCTTATATTTAGGATACCAAGAAAGCACATCAGATCATAATATATACCAACACCCTCTAATATATATCAATATTCCCCTTCTTTTTTCTATGCAAAACAAAAAAGAATAGTAAGTGATTCCATAAATCTACGCAGTTGCCCAAGAATTCACTATTCTTCTTAATCAATGATTTCTTATATAGAGAGAACGTCCTTCACAAATTGCAAATACTAATTTGTTAAGAATCAATCGAATTGAAGTCATAGTGTCATCGTTGGCTGGAATCGATATATTCGCGAGATCTGGGTCGCAATTTGTATCGACTAAAGAAATAGTAGGAATCCCCAAAAGGGCACATTCCCGAAGAGCTATATACTCTTTTTGCTGATCAAGGACGATCACAATGTCTGGCAATCTCGTCATATATTTGATCCCGCCGAGATATCTTTGCAAGGTGGATAATTTTCTCTTCAAGATTGCCACATCTCTTTTTGGGAGATGTTGGAATTTTCCCATTTTTTCTTCTGCTCTTAAATCTCTAAATTGAGAAAGTCTAGTTTTCGTAATCGACCAATTAGTTAACATACCACTGAACCACTTTTTATTAACATAATGACAACGAGCCCTTATTGCAGCTGATGCTACTAAATCCGTTGCTCTTTTTTTTGTACCAACAATTAAGAAACTTTTTCCCTGACTTGCTGCATCAAAAACTAAATCACAACCTTCTGATAAAAAACGAGCCGTTCTAGCGAGATTTATAATATGAGTACCTTTACGCTTTGCCGAAATGTAAGGGGCCATTTTAGGATTCCATTTCTTAATACCATGACCAAAATGAACTCCTGCTTCTATCATCTCTTTCAAATTGATGTTCCAATATCTTCTTGTCATTTTTTCCACACTTCCTTTTGATTTTTTATTTTTTTTTTCATCCTACCATTCCATTACGGAATTTTATTCTTTTTGAAGATTAAGAAAGATCCGAAATAGCTTGAAATAAATAATAATTGTTCCGAAGGAACCTTCCCTTCTACTGAGAGTCGGCCATTGATATATTGTATAAACATAACCTTAAATGTATTAACCGACTTCTTTTACTTATTTTTAAATTTTAAATAAAAATTTAAAATTTTACCTCTTAGTGTTCTAAGTTAAAAAGTCTAGTAAAGTAAAAAAATCTGCTTTATGTATCCTTAAATCGTATAAATGGGGGTAAATGGGGGTTCTGATGTCTCATAGAAATTGTTTGTTACGTCAGAATCTGAAGAAACTAATTCTGTATGGAGAAACAAAAAATCTCTCATTTCCGACGCGAATAGATTTTGTTTTTGAATTTCGAAATAAAGGTTCTTGTCTTGTGGGGAACGAGGCACAAATTTTAGGAATCCGGTACCAACAGGTATAATCCCCCCCAGAACTACGTTTTCTTTCAACCCTTTCAACCAATCAATGCGACCTCGTAGGGCAGCTTTTGCTAAAACTCGAGCAGTTTCTTGAAAACTTGCTTCAGATATGAAACTTTGGGTATTCAGGGAAGCCCTTGTTATTCCCAATAAGATTGTCCGATAATAGATCGATTCATCCAAAGCTCGCCCTGCTCGTTCCGCTCGCAATAGTCCGATTAATTCCCCAGGTGAAAAAACATTAGACATTCCATCTTCGGAAACCCGCACTTTTGATGTTACTTGGCGTATAATAATCTCTATATGTCTATTATGAATTTGTACCCCTTGGGATCGATAAACCTTTTGAATTTTATTAACCAAAGAGATACGACTTTGGGCTATGGTTAGCTCAGCTCCAATCAAGAATCCCCAGGGGACCCCAAGAATTCTTGGTATACGCTCATTCCAATCCTCAATTCTCCTTTCGAGATTCGGGGATAATGAATCAATTGAACGCGCTTCAAAGATTTGTTCCACTTTTGGAAGACCTTGCGTTATGTCACTGGATCTCGATTTTTCATATATAAACGTAACTAACCTATCCCCCTTGTAAAGGATTTCTCCATAATGACCATTAACAGTTGCTCCTGTAGTGGCCAAATAAGGTTTAGCTGCTCTTATAACAAAGGAATCCATATTAACAATGAAAATTTGACCAGATTTTTTTATGTGCGATTTAAATAGACATACATTTTCACAAATAAATTGTCCAAGGTGAATTATTGCTGATGTCTCTTCCCAAGAATCATGACGGACAAAGCGATAATTCAAAAGTAATGGATCCAACATTATGTTACTATCGAAATTAGAAATCCTTTGATTTTCATCTATTAAAGAGTATTTAAGTCCTTGAAGTACTTGGAAGGTTTGTTTCAAATTGGCAAGGAACAAATATTTTTTTAATAGGATCTTATTATACGTTAGTAAATAGTAAGATGAAGAAAAATTCGATATACTAGGTACAATAACGCCTAAAGGCCCAAAAATTTCTTGAATAGGAATTCTAGGATTTAATTCTTTTATCGCATTGGGATGTTTTAAATTCTTGAATAAACCAATTCGAGAACAGTTGGATGCCGACAAAATCATCAAAGGTTGGTATTCTTTATTTCGATTCAACAAGGTGCCAATAGCTTCTTGATGTTGGCTAAGTGATTCAATCTTCGTCTTGGAATAAAAGGAATTGATATTGGTGCGATCTAACCTATTATGGGGAATCGGTCCTGCACTTGTCCTATCATACCTTTTTCGTGTATATGAAATAGTGTACTTGACTAACTCAATTCTTAGGAAATCGCGAATAAGGTCATTTGCTCTTACCTCAACAAGGGAAGCACCAGCCTTCTCTTTTTCTTCTTGTTCCCAATTCACTACTAAGCAAGTTCTAACAAATTGACTATTTGTGTGATAAATTCTTTGAGTTAACTTGCTATTTTCATGAGAAATAAAATTGACAAGTCGAAGTTGGAGATTATCTTCTTCTTGCAAGAGATCCTGGGGGAAAAGTGTTGCTAAATTTCTCCCTTCGTCCATTTCATATGCGACTGCAGGGCGAACGAAAACAAAATACTTTTCCTTGCTCTTGAGAATTTTTTTTCGTTGAACATAGACCCAATTTTTCCTTTTTTTTGATTCCCTAGAATATTTTTTTTTTCTTTCTGGTGGTATCAAACAGCCACCTAATACCTTATCGGCCTCTTCAGGAAAATGAATATCTCCGGAAAATATTTTTAGTTCTGTATGGCTTTTTTTTCTCCTCACTCGGACCAGTCCACCTAGTCGACTTCTTGTATTTTTTGTGAGTTGTGTATTCACTCCAATAATACTATTGTCAAGTACCTTTAGGGATGAAGATCTCGGCAAGATATGCAGTTCTTGAAGAATGAAAAAAAACCGATCCACTTCTTTTTGGTATTTTAGACTAAATTCTTTTGTTCCTCGATGCTCAATCAAACCCTCTTTTTTTAAGATAGAATCTTCCTCTGGGCTATCGTATTCGTCCTCGGAGTCTTCTTCTAAGTCTTCCTCTAAAGTCCCATATTTGTCCTCTGAGCTTTCCCCGGGGTTCCCATATTCGTCTTCTGAGTCTTCCTCTAGAGTTTCATATTCGCCCTCTCGGGTCCTATATTTGCTCTCTGGGCTTCCATATTCGTCTTCTGAGTCTTTCTCTAAAGTCCTAGATTCGTTCTCTGGGTTCCCATATGCGCTCTCTGGGCTCCCATATTCATCTTCTAGGGTTTCATATTCGTATTCGCCCTCTCGGGTCCTATATTGGTCTTCTAGGATCTCATATTCGTCTTCTAAGTCTTCCTCTCGAGTCCTATATTCTTCCTCTAGGGTCCTATATCTAAATTTAACAATTCCCGAACCCTTTTTATCTTTTCTGTATTGTGGATCGTCAAAATAAGCAAAAATAGTATTTCCACGTAAAACACCCATAAAGGGTATTTCAATCGAAATCCCCAAACAGGATATTAGTTCTTTCTCTTGTTCTTGATGGTATTGTAATGGAATGACGAACCTATTTCTTCGCTTTTTCGCCAACAAATCTGAATTATCTTGAAAAATGGAAGGATAGATCAAATTCCAATGGCCGTTGGCCATGATTCGATCCGACCTTGAATAATCAAAAATTTCCCTATCTTTTTTACCATAAGTATTCATTTGATCTTGATCCTTGTGGAGTGAAAAAGACGCTATACTGGATCCGCATATACTTACGGACAATATCCATAAATGGCTTGTTTTTGGTAATCGACGAAGATTACCATATTGATATTCGGGCGCATGGTAAACATCAGTACTCCAGTGCATTTCGCCATCTGATTCGGAATAAATATGCTTTTGTACCCTTTCTTTAAAATGTAAAGTGGACGTTCCGGCACGAATCTCCGCAATTACTTGTTCGGATTTTACATATTGATCATTTTGCACTAGAATCAAGCTTTTTGAGGGAATACTCACACTATATAGAATATCCTGACTCTGAATAGTTACATGCAAGTCTATATAACATAGAAAAGCAGGCTGTCCATGGCGGGTACGTGTGGGGTGAACCAAATTTTCAGTGAATTGTATTTTTCCATTCGAAGGGGATCGTACAAGGTCGGCAGTACCCCCTGTGAATACTCCGCCAGTATGAAAAGTTCTTAATGTTAGTTGAGTTCCGGGCTCCCCAATTGATTGACCCGCAATAATACCTACGGCTTCCCCTAATTCTACGAGATCACTATGAGTAGGACTCCGGCCATAACATAATTGACAGATCCAAGAAGTGCTTCGGCAGGTAAAGGGGGTTCTAATATATATTGGTTGTGCTCGAAATGGTTGTGCTCGAAAGGCAGTTATGAATCGATTCACTAATCCAATTCCGATATCTTGATTTCGAGCGGCAATGCATCGTGAACCGATATATATATCGTCTGCTAATACACGACCTATTAGTGTTTGGGCAAAAAGTTTTTCCGTCATCCCATTTTGCGGACTCACAGAAATACTTCGGATAGTCCCACAATCTCTTCTACGCACAAGAATATGTTGAACTACTTCAACAAGTCTACGTGTAAGATATCCAGCATCTGCTGTTCGTACAGCAGTATCTACAACCCCTTTACGGGCTCCATAGCAGGAAATTATATATTCTGTCAAAGAAAGCCCCTCGCGTAAATTGCTTTGAATAGGTAAATCAATCATTTGTCCTTGAGGGTCTGCCATTAATCCTCTCATACCTACTAATTGGTGGACCTGAGATGCATTTCCTCTAGCTCCTGAAAAAGACATTAGATAGACTGGATTAGAAGGATCCGTTATCCGAAAATTAGAATTCATTTCTTGTTTCAAATATTCACTTGTCGCATACCATATCTCAACAGATTGGCGTAATTTTTCTACCGCGTGTATAGCCCCATAATAATAGTGTTTCTCCAAAAGAAAACTTTGTTGCTCCGCGTCTTGGACTAACCATCCCTTAGAGGGTATTGTTAAAAGATCCTCGATTCCTAACGAAATCGATGTAGTAGTAGCTTGATGGAAGCCCAGAGTCTTTAGTTGATCCAGTATATGGGATGTATATCCCATTCCGAAATGATCTATTAATCTGCTAATAAGTCGTTTCATACCAGTTCCGTCTATCTCTTTATTATGAAAGACCAGATTGGCCCGTTCCGCCATACATAAGTACCCCCTTTTCGGCTGAGTAGGATTCGACAATTGCTGAGTAGGATTCGACAATGGGCCTGAGTCAGTGATTCGAAAATTTAATTAACTTCATTTCCTTAATCTCAATCGGGATTCGCGTGGCAAAAATGATAATACTACGGAAATCGGAATGCCCCCCAAAAGGGGGGGGGCATCCCCGAATCTAACTTACTTGTTTAGATAATGTATGAATAGGCCTGACTAAATCCTTGTATGGCTTCCTCTATTTCTCTATAAAAAGAAATATGACCAAGAGTGGTTCGAATGTATATAGAACGAATTTCTTTTTTTCTATTTCCCACTATTAGATAGTGGGCATAAATCTCATGATAAGTCCCCAAAGATTCATATTGAACTTCAATTGGAACTTCTCTTGACCCAATGACGCGTTGATCCAATCTCCATCGTAGCCACAAGGGACTGTCTAAACTGATTAGTTTCTGTCTATAAGCTCCCAGTGCATCATAAGAACTAGAAAAGTGGGGTTCTTTATCTTTCGTATACTTAGAATTATTATTATTGTAATTTACTTTTTGATTTGGATAGTTTTCGCAACTATTATATCTATTTGCACAAATACCTCGGCGGTTTCCAATCGTTAATACATAAAGCCCGATAAGCATGTCTTGGGTTGGTACGCAAATAGGATCTCCAATAGCGGGAGATAAGAGATTCATATGAGAAAACATAAGTAAACGGGCTTCGGCCTGAGCTTCCAAGGATAAAGGTAGATGAACAGCCATTTGATCCCCATCAAAGTCCGCATTGAAACCCTTACACACTAATGGGTGTAAAGAAATAGTACGCCCCTCTACTAAAGTGGGTTGAAAGGCCTGTATGCCTAATCTATGCAGGGTAGGTGCTCTATTTAACAGTACAGGATGCCCCCGCATAACTTCTTGAAGTATTTCCCATACAATGGGTTCCTTTTCCCAAATTTTCCTTTTAGCAATCCTGACATTAGAAGTAGCGCGTTTCGTGATTAAATCGCGAATTACAAATAGCTGAAAAAGCTTTATTGCTATCTCTAGAGGTAATCCGCATTGATGTAATGAAAGCGACGGACCCACAACAATGACAGAACGCCCCGAGTAATCGACCCGTTTCCCAAGCAGAGTCTCGCGAAACCTTCCCTCTTTACCTTCAATTACATCTGAAAGTGATTTGTATACTTTATTGTGACCATCCCTTATCGGTTGCCCGCGGGACCCACTATCCAGAAGTGTATCCACGGCTTCTTGTACCAATTTTTCCTGGCACATTACTAAATCCGCGGGCGCTAATTCACTTCTTTTTAATAGATAGGCAAGGTTGTTGTTCCGACGGATAACTCTCTTATAAAGTTCATTAATGTCCGAAGTCACTACTTTATCTCCAGACCTATAAACAATGGGTCTCAATTCGGGAGGAAGAACCGGTAATAAGCACAAAACCATCCATTCTGGTTCTACATTTGTTTGAATAAAATGTTTCCCCAATTGCATGCGTCTAATCAAAAAAACTTTTCTTATTCGTCTTTTTCTATCTTCCCATTCATCTCCACTATACCCCTCGTCTTCTAATTCCTTCCATTCGACCAAGGAATTCTCTATAATAATTCGCAAATCCAAATCTGCTAATTGTTCTCTAATAGCGCCTGCTCCTGTCGCAATTTCCCGATTTCGAAATGTTGCAAAGCCTGGGGTAGAAAAAAAGGGAGAAATGCTGTGGTTACAGGATGAAATTTCCTCTTCGAATAAACCTCGTAATCGTAAAAAAGTAGGTTTTTTAGTGCTGGGCCTAGCAAAAGAGAAATCGCCGTATACTAGGCCCTCCAACTTCTTAAGAGGTTTATCTAAAAGATTCGCGATATAACTAGGAAGACCTTTCAAATACCACACATGAGTCACGGGACATGCGAGTTTGATGTATCCCATTTGATATCTTCGTATCCGAGAATCCACAAATTCTACCCCGCATTTTTGGCAAAATCTCTCATCTTCGTTTTCAGCTCCACTCGCTCGAGAATTGCCACAAGCGCAAATTCCGCTTTTTATGGGTCCAAAGATTCTTTCGCAAAACAATCCATCTTTTTCTGGTTTATCGGTTTTATAATGAAAAGTAGAGGGCCTTGTGACTTCGCCAACGACTTCTCCATTAGGTAGGTTTTTGTTAGCCCAAGCCTTTATTTGTTGAGGGGAAACGAGTCCAATTTGAAGTTGTTGATGTTTATATTGGTCAATCATAAAATAGAAATAAGAAAAGAATTTATATTTATTCCGATCAAATCAAACTTCCTCCTTATTAACCTGGAAGTTCTTCTCAGATACAAGGAAATGATTCAGTTCTAGAGCCAAAGATCGTAGTTCTCGAACGAGCACTCGAAAAGATTCTGGAGGATCCTCGTGATTAGGTATTCGTTTTCCCCAGATCGTAGCATTAAGTATTTCTTGGCGAGCTATAAGATGGTCAGATTTATAAGTAAGTATCTCTTGTAAAATATGAGCAACACCAAATCCTTCTAAAGCCCAAACTTCCATTTCTCCTACTCGTTGTCCCCCTTGCTTGGCTCTTCCTCTAACGGGTTGTTGTGTAACAAGTGAGTAGGGCCCAGTAGAACGCCCGTGAATTTTCTCATCAACTTGATGAATTAATTTTAAGATATAGGACTTCCCTATTAGAACAGGTTGTTCGAAGGGGTCTCCTGTTCTTCCATCAAATATTCTGCTTTTTCCCGGGTACTCAGGTTCAAATACCCATGGATTTTTTGTTTCTTTACTGGCTTCATATAATTCTGAAAACACAAGTTTTCTTGAAGCCTCTTGCTCATATCTCTCATCAAAGGGTGCTATTCTATAATGTTTCTTTAGCAGATCCCCCGCTAATCCGAGCGAGCTTTCAAATATTTGTCCCACATTCATTCGGGAGGGTACTCCTAAGGGATTGAAGACCATATCAACAGGTGTTCCATCTTGCAAATAGGGCATATCTTGCCTAGGCAAAATTTTGGAAATGATTCCCTTATTCCCATGTCTTCCGGCTACTTTATCCCCAACTTTGATTTCACGTTTCTGTAAAATATATACACGAACCGTTATGTCGAGGGGGTCCCTCTGGATCCATTTCACATCGATAACGCGCCCTCTTCCACCTATAGGTAATTTGAGAGAAGTTTCTTTTGAAGTGGATACCTCAAGGCCAAATATGGCCCGTAATAATCCAGCTTCCGCGATATACGACGATTCACTTGCTATCTGAGGCGTTAATTTACCTACTAAAATATCACCAGTTTCGACCCAGGATCCCAACCTAACAACTCCATTTCTGTCCAAATTGCGGAGTAAATTTTCTTCTAGATGTGGTATTTCTTTAGTGATTTTTTCAGCGGAGCCTTGGCTTGTCGTATCCGTCTGAATTTCATATTTGCGGATGTGAAAAGAGGTATAAATATCCTCATATACCAAACGTTCGCTAATTAGTACTGCGTCTTCAAAATTGTAACCTTCCCACGGCATATAAGCTACTAATACGTTTTTTCCTAAAGCAAGTTCCCCCCCAACTGTAGCAGCTCCCTCTGCTAAAATTTGTCCTTTTTTAATGGATTTACCCTGTGGAACCCGGGGTTTTTGGTGCATACAAGTATTTTTGTTAGAGCGACGGTGGTTAACTAAAGGAATACTTATAGTCTTCCCACTACTTGATAAAAGGATCTTATGACTATCAGTAGAAACGACCTTTCCCTCGCGTTCGGCTATAACGGAAACCCTCGAATCTAGAGCTGTTTGGCGTTCCAATCCAGTTCCAACAATGCACTTCTCGGACCGAGAAAGGGGAACTGCTTGGCGCTGCATATTAGAACTCATTAAAGCCCGATTCGCATCATTGTGCTCAATAAAAGGAATGAGAGAACCTCCAATAGAAAAATATTGGAAAGGAAAAATACTTCTAACATGAATCTGTTCCCATGCAATAGTCAGGAATTCTTGACGGTATCTAGCTGGAACAACCTGCTCTTCCTGAATACCTTGATTCAAGGACAAAGAATTTCCTGCTGCTATCATATAATATTCATCTCTATTTGGTGATAGATAAACCACCTGTCTCGCTTTTTTTTTTTTTGCTTTCTCAGCAGATATTTCATAAAACGGACTCTCTATGGATCCCCACAAGTGATCAATTCTCGCATGAATTGCTAAGGATCCAGTAAGTCCAACATTGATTCCTTCGGACGTGTCAATTGGACAAATACGCCCATAGTGACTCGGATGAATATCTCGGCTCCGAAAACTTGCAGTTCTCCCGGTCAACCCTCCAGGACCTAAACAACTAACTTTTCGCCCATGAACAGTTTGTGTCAATGGATTCGTTTGATCAAAAACTTGAGATAACGGATATGTACCAAAAAAGGTCTCATAAGTAGTTATTAATAAAATCGAAGTTGAAGTTGGAGTTACCAAAGTTTGGGGAGTCGGTTTCGATTGACGTATGAATACTCTACGAATAGTTTTTTGAACTGCATGTTGTAAACGACCAAGAGCCAGTCCGAATTGATCTTGTAACAGATCCGCAACCGAACGAATACGTTTATTTTTCAAGTGATTCATATCGTCATCGTCAAGTATACCCGTTCCAAATTTCATTCCAATCAAATGATCCGTAGCGGCTAATACATCTCGTGGTAACAAAAATGTATTGTTCTGAGGTATATCAAGATTAAGTCTCCGATTCATATTTCGTCGACCAATCCTTCCTAATTCACATTTTTGTTGAAAAAATTTCTTTTGTAATTCCTCACATAAGGACTCTGAAAATACCAGGTCCCCACCTACACAAGCAAATTGTTGATAAAACTCCAAAATAGCTTTTTCTTTTGACTCAATCCTCTTCTTTTCCTTAGCATTCGGGAAAGACAAAAAAATTTCAGGGTAGGAAACATTATCTAGAATTTCTCTTAGATTCGAACCCATAGCTGATGATAGAACTAGAATAGATATCTTTTGTTTTCTACTCACGCGAGCCCATATCCTTTCTTTTTTATCAATTGCTAATTCCGATCTTCCTCCCCAATCTGATATTATAGTCCCGGTGTAGATAGAAATTCCCTTATGGTCTAATTCCGAACGGTAGTAAATACCAGGACTTAGCAATATTTGATTGATCACAATTCGGTATATTCCATTTATAATAAAGGTTCCTAAGGAATTCATTATAGGAATGTTTCCAATAGAAATGGTTTGCTTTTGCACATCGAAACCAAAAATTAATCTCGCGGATACATATAATTCGGAAGAATAGGTGAGTGATTCATACACAGCATCCCTTTCTTTTATCGAGGGTTCTAGCAATTGATATCCTTTCGCAAATAATTGAAATGCAATTTCGTGATCTGGGTCTTTAATTGTTGGAAACTTGTCAAGTTCTTCTGCCAAGGCTTGATTAATGAACCTACAAAATCCCTCGAATTGGATCTGACTAAATCCGGGTATTGTGGACATTCCCTCGTTTCCATTCCGGAGCATCTTAATCTTAAGTTTCCTGTTTATCAAAGAAAAATTCCATTATCAGCTCACTCTTCATCAATCCTTATGGATTGATCTAGCAATCATGGAATCCATATTCTGTTTACTGAATCACATGAAATTCTAGGGAACTCCACATACGTATTTCATATATGTATTTCATACATATGAATAGATACTATTTTTACGAAAGTTCGAGTTTTCCAGGGGAGTGGTACAAATGGAATGAAAATGAATTGATAAAACATTCCTAGAAAAAATTCTGCTACTTATACTTTCATGATATTCTAATCAGATTGGATGAGAAAGATTTATCATTTTATCTCCTTTCTATTATTAATGTAATAAAGCCATAATATAATAAATACACTAGAAAGTTTGACTTTACTTCGATTTAGAATAGCGCGCTTACTTTAATTTCAAAAAAAAAATTTCAGGGTTCTTTTTTATTTCGGAGTAGTGGAATTGCTAGAAAATTTAGGATTTAAGTGTGAAATTCAAAATAAAGTAAGTCCCTTTTTTAAGTATATGCCAATCTAGTTATCCACTTCTACACATATCCATGCTTTTCTTTTATCGTAATTTCTACTCGGATAGGCTAAGATAGTCAGGTTATACTCTATATCATAGAAAATTTCCCTTTTTTATTCAAGATATTTAATACTTTGCAAAATTAAAGCACGATTCCCCATAGAGATATGTACATAAGGGGGATCCTTGGATAATAATGCTCTTGGGACCTGTGGTTTACCTATACACAGATTAGGCATAAAGCCATAATATTTTATTATGCCATTAAAAATAAGGGGGGGGAGAATACCTATTTAAGAGTCATTCACTACTGCAATAAAAAAAAAAAGAGAGAATTCTAGTTAATGGTTCCAATTCCTTCTGAATTTTGCAGCCTGTGACGAGAAATCCACTTTATTCTCCTTTTCCATCTTAATAGAAAGAAACAGAAAGTTTTATTGTATTAGCAGTTTTAAGATGGAATCTATCGAAGAGAATAATAGAAACAGGATCAAAAAAAGCAGGAATAAATTTTTTGAAAAAGATTGGAAAAAAGTAAGGGGAATTATATTCCAAATAAAAAAAGGGTTTTCGTAAGAAAACGCGCATGAATACTTGCTCTTTTCTCGATTTTCGCTCGGATTTTTTGGCGGCATGGCCAAGCGGTAAGGCAGGGGACTGCAAATCCTTTATCCCCAGTTCAAATCTGGGTGCCGCCTGATCAATAAAATACTTAGGTTTATAGTACTGATCGAACTCGAGAAATTCGTACTCCGCATAAGTTTGGGCAAGAGAGTAACTAGGCCTGCCGATACTGTGTTTTTAGAATCCATACCAGACCCTAGTTCTATCCTCAAACTAGGGTTTGCTTTGGTGGTAGTGGCAAAAAAAAAAAAAGGGTTACCAATAGGGATATTGCTTCGATTTGAGAATTTAAAACTACGAGGATAAGATGTCAGAAATCTTGGTATCCAAAGAAAGGTTCCTAAGGGGCATTCTTTTTTTTTTTCAATTTAAGATTGAAGAAGGGGCTCCACGATTGAAGAAGGGAAGGGGCTCCACGAAGGAATATCAAGACTTCCTATTCTAGCGAGAATCAGATTAAATAGGCCGATCCTAAGTTAATTTAGGAGTTGTGTTGTGGATAAAGTCTCTTCATTCTTTCATAGAATGATAGATAGCAGGGCTGTAGGGTTTAGGTCAAAAATAAATATAGGTAGGGTAGGTATCCAAAGAATATTTATTTGTCCATAATTTTATGGTATACTCGGGTGTACTTTGCTTATAAAAAAAATAGAGTAACAAAAGGAATAAAAAAAAATCTTCCTATTCCCGCTTCTTCTATTCAGTATTTAGGACCTCGTTCCCGTACTCTTTTTTAAGTAAAAGGGCTATGCTATGTATCATATTTATACTTAATGCTCTCTAATTCTACTGGAATTCCTATAAGAATAAGAATTTGTTAGGAGTAAATTCCTTGAACTGATTGATCCATAGCTTTAGCGTAGAATCTTTTTTGACTCTGTACCCTTGATTCCACTATGATTATTGATCAATAGTAGAATAATTCCTTCATAGAAATAGGAGACATAATTTAGATGGATATCGTAAGTCTCGCTTGGGCTGCTTTAATGGTAGTCTTTACATTCTCTCTTTCACTAGTAGTATGGGGGAGGAGTGGACTCTAGGGATACTACTAATTGATTGAATAATCAAATTGTTGTATCAACTCTTTTCTTTATGATCGTTTTGCATTAATCATTTTGTCAAACGTTATTCTTTAATCTTTTTTTTTTTTTTTAGTTTTGTTTCACTCCGATAATATAATAGAAAGACTCTAAAGTGTCGTAGAAAAAACTATATGTAGTTCTTTCTACCACACTTTAAGATTCCAACCAGATCCTTTCATTTAAGACTTGGATTTTTTTTATTTAATCCCTTTTGCATTTCTTCAATGATTAATTGGAATTCCAATTAATCATTTTGGCTGACTGTTTTTACATAAATAATAAGTAAAAAAGCAGTAGGAACTAGAATGAACAGTGCAGTAGCAATAAATGCGAGAATATTGACTTCCATAACCTCTTTATTTTTTATTTTCACAATAACTCGGGATATAATCCCATGGGGAGTAAAAAGGGGTATCCTGTAAATTCAAGGGTAGGGCTTGCAGTCTGATAATACTGAATCAATTCAATATTATGAATATCGGATCTATCAAATCAATTCATAGTTGAGAGGGGAATACTATAACATAGGAAGACCTTTTATCCATACTAAGACCAAAATAGTTTTTTTTTGATTGGATTAGGGATTCCCTCTTTTCTTTTTTTAATCCTTTTCTCCTTTTTCTTTTCTATACCTCTAACCCATGATCTTTCTTAATCTTATCCAATTTCCCTTCCTTTTTATTATAGTTATACATACAATTATGTATGTATGTATTATATGACCAACTTTCTATGGGTCGCATGGACATCCAAATAAGCAGTAGACCTGACATGGGGAAAAGAGATCTTAAATAAAAAAGGAATACTATTTATGTATTATGTATGGATTCCGGTAAAATACCGGTATTCTATATCATATGTGTGTCTTTCTTTATATCATATGTGTGTCTTTCTTTATATCATATGTGTGGCTTTCTTTATCGATCGGGAGTAGTGAAAAAAAAAATTCCTATACGATTCCCCTCCCTCTTTAATGAGGGATGCAAAATAAAAAAGCGAAGTAACGGTGCCTTATGGCTATGGGTATTTGATCTTGCTCCCCCCCCTTTTTTTTTCATGGAAAAAGGAAATATGAGTTTATTCATCCATTAAACCCTAGTTCGGGACTGACGGGGCTCGAACCCGCAGCTTCCGCCTTGACAGGGCGGTGCTCTGACCAATTGAACTACAATCCCCGCGGGATGTATGGCATACCTATTCTTAAATAAAACCATAAGAAGATTCGATTCGTCTGCCCTACTCTAAGAAATAGATGAATCATATGCTACATACCTACATATTATATGCGGGTATAGTGAGAGCGACATACATAGTATGTCGTACTTTTTTATCACTAAAAATGGATAATAATCCACCCTTCAATAAGAAAAACTCTTTTGTTTGTAAGAAAGGAATGAGAGAAATATGGGTTGTAAATAAAATTTATCCCTTTTTTCTTTATCTTTTATTTCTATAGATCAGACATTTTATTTTATGGAAGAAAAACAAAAGGATTTAGTTCATATTCACGAAGTCCTAGATTTTTGGGCCGAGCTGGATTTGAACCAGCGTAGACATATTGTCAACGAATTTACAGTCCGTCCCCATTAACCCCTCGGGCATCGACCCAGGAAGAATTTATTCTAGGGTTTTTGATAATCTATGATTAACCTCCTTTCAAAATACTCCCTACCCCCAGGGGAAGTCGAATCCCCGCTGCCTCCTTGAAAGAGAGATGTCCTGAACCACTAGACGATAGGGGCATCACTAGACGATAAGGCCATATACAACCGCTTGTGATTATACTATAATCATAGTATGAGCAGTTTTTTGGAATTGTCAATATACTCGAAAAGTATAACTAGATCCAAAGTAAAGAGTTTTTCCTACTTTTCTGTTATGTTTTCATCTAGGAGTTTTTTTAGTTGCTGATTAGATTAATTCATGGATCATCCCCTACTTTATTAGGGAAATTTATTTAAAGGGTATAGAATAAGAATGGATTACTAAATAGGGATTCTATATCCATATTAGTTCAGTACAGGTAGTTATTTAATTGATCTAAGATGAAAAAGAGTCCAATTTCTTTTTTGCAATTTATATTTTGGGCTTTATTTAGTGTTCAGACCAAAAATGTATGCATCCCGCACTAAGTCATAAAATTCTATAAAAAATAGAGAAAGTTTCAAAAACAAATAAAAAAGTGAATGAATTTTAGTAGAAAAGTATTCCATCAGATTCGAACCGATGACTTACGTCTTAGCACGGCATTACTCTACCACTAATTTTAAAAGCCCTTTATCGGATTTGAACCGATGACTTATGCCTTACCATGGCATTACTCTACCACTGAGTTAAAAGGGCTGTTTATTTAATTCATAAATTTGACACTTTGATTTCCTATTATGGGTCTACTGCATAATGTACATATTATATCTATAGATAGAGATACTATGTAGAGATTATATATGTATATATCGATATATAGAAATATAGAAGTTTAGTCATGGCGAGGTTCAAAATCTTGCGAGCTCCAAATATTGAGAAAATTAAGAAAAATAAGAAAATATTTCATATTCTCTCTTATAACTTGCACAAAACTAAAGTAGAGGTTTTTTTATATAATAAAATACGTGAAGAAAGAGTGGACACAATAAAAAAAACCATACCCTACATAACTTAACTCTTCCTGGTTCAGGGTTTTCTGTTTCCGAAGACTAGTAAAATAGGCGGATTCTGAAACCCTAAGAATTAAATTACCCCATATGATTCGTGGAAGGAACATTTGGTAATGGTCTTGATCCTCTATGTTCTTTTTTATGCGTTCTTAGTTCTATTTTGATTCTTTTAAACAAGAATCTAATAAAATAGAATTGAGTGAGTGGAAAAAAGGAGAGAGAGGAAAGTGGTAAATGGAGAGAATTGACTAAGCGGAGACTTTTAGTATCTTCTTTACATCAGGTAAATCTGTCGGTCCTGTCCGTTTTTTCTTTAACTGATGACTCTTTGTTTCTTACTTCTATCAAGCCATAGGAAAGGGAAGTCTATGATGAATTTTAACAAAGCATCTCACTCTTTCTATACGGCTCGGACTTAATGATAAGTGGGGGAAGGGGGAAGGAAACATCTTTCATAATTTTTTTGTTTAGAAATTGGACAAAAAAGAAAAGGAAAAAAGGAATTTATAGGCACAGTCTTATCACCTAGTGTATATTGTAGGAATAATAAAAGTATTCCGTACAGCAGTCTGGCACACTTATGTCCTCACAAAGTAAATAATGATCATTGTAGTTGTAACCGTAGAATAGGGCCCTAATCGAAATAGATACATTTGGTTCAGACGCTATTGGCATGGTTAAGACGGGATGGGATGTATTTTACAGACGAGAGTGGCTATCTAAATCCTAAAGTAAAGGCCAGCGATCGAAATAGAAGTAACAACCGCTCAGTGTCATGAACCTTCTCCATCTGATTCAATAAGGGGGAATTAGCCTCCTTCTCCATCCAATGGATATCCTTGACAAAGGGTACTATTTATATCATAATCTACATGTAGCGGGTATAGTTTAGTGGTAAAAGTGTGATTCGTTCTATTAATAACGGAATTTGAAATGAGATACTTAAAAGGCATCTTTAAGTTTTTTATATTCCGATGAAAACTTTAGTTCTTATAAAGGATTTAATCCTTTTCCTCTCAATAGCATATTGAGGAAGAATATAAATTCTCGCGATTTGTATCCAAAGACTAATTTAAATTGCATCCAAAATACAAATTAGATTAGGAGTACAGAGTCGCGAAGCATAATTTTGCATTGGAGTAATTATTTCCATTTTAAAAATATGAGTAAAGGATCTATGGATGAAGATACTAAAAAGTTTATTTCCAATCGTAACTAAATCTTCTTTTGTTAAAAAAGGAATAAGGAAGCCAAATAGCTAAAAAACGATTGTTTTGGTTTACTAGAACCATCCGCATATTGTTTCAGCTCGGTGGAAACCCAATTCTTTTCCTCGAGGATCTCTTGAATAAAATTAGGGAACGAAGTAAGTAGATTAGATGGATTTAGATCGAAGTTCTATTTCCTACTCTATAAGGATCATCTAGAAAGCAGAGAGCTTTGGTTCCATTCAAATAGAAAAGCTGACATAGATGTTAAGTGGTGAGAATATCCATAAAGGAGCCGAATGAAATTAAAATTTCATGTTCGGTTTTGAATTAGAGACGTTAAAAATAATAAACCAACGTCGACTATAACCCCTAGCCTTCCAAGCTAACGATGCGGGTTCGATTCCCGCTACCCGCTCCATTCTCTATCTCTATAAAAATAAAAGGAGTATTCTTTTTGTCTAGACATGGTAAAGGCCTGTATTCAACCTTCTTTGTCAACCAGTTTTTGGTACTCTAGAGCGGAGTAGAGCAGTTTGGTAGCTCACGAGGCTCATAACCTTGAGGTCACGGGTTCGATTCCCGTCTCCGCACTTAGCAGTCTGTATAAAAGGACTCTTCTATTTTTATAGATATGGTAGAGGGTTGGGTTGGGTGGTATCCAACTTTTTTTTATTCATTAGTTCCCGACCCTAGAGGGAAAAATTGAGCAGTTTGCGAAGGCACTTGCCCC